AGCGAGGTACTGCGCTGACGCGGGATAAAAGATGGGAGGGTACGCACAAAGCATGGGCGACGTACTGAAGTATTTAGAATACCACGAGCGCACCTGTAAGATTTTATACTTACTCATATTGCTCATTAGTAGAGAACCGGTGGGTTCTGGGCTAACCCGCCTGCTACCTGCGTGCCCTCGCGCGATGAAGAGAAAATGTGAAAGAAGAATGTCGATATTGCTGATAAATAATGTCATCATTGCTCCTTCACTTCTACTTGAATTTGGCCGTCTTGGCTGACACTAACTAGACCACTTAGACAAGGCACTGGAGCGTCTCCCGGTCCAATAGATCTTATTTTTCCCGACAAATTGAGTTGGTCAAATAAGATTACTACTTGTTTTTCGAAGATTGAAAAGGTCTCTACTAGCTTACTTTCAGAAGTTGAGAAATAGACAAAAACCTCATTAAGAAACCTAGTAAAGTAGAATTGGGGAAATAAACGTTGAAAACCCTTATCAAACTCGATTAAGGCAAAATTCAGTAGTACATCAGTTAGATGTCCAGAGGGTAGTATATTCACTCCTGTATTATATTCTATTCCACTTTCATCCGTTATAGGTAAATACAGGAATTGGCCTACTAATGAAAGAATTTCCCCATCCATCACTATATGTGAAAGCTTAGACAATAGATTCTCTCTATTTATAGTCTTCATTGAGTTAGTTAGGTCGAATTTATAAAGTCTAGTTACATTCACTCTCATACATACTAAAGATAGATAATCTCTTTGTAGTATTCTCAATCCTACGGAATTTTCCATGAGAAGGTTATCTAGGATTATCTTTTGGTTTAACATCAGACCGAGACCTAATAGCACAAGCCCGTCTTCTTGTGTTGGATTGACACAATAACAGAGATTTGGCTCTTCCTTGACATGCATTATGTAGTGGTACTTAGGACGCTTTAGCTCTCCTATTTGTGACTTGGAGAAGACGTTAAGTTGAAGCGGCGACAGGGTGTAAGTACCATCTATTATGCTTTGACTAATATCATTAACTTTCTTTGACGTCAATTCTGGAAAGAGATCTTCGAAATTCCTGTATAATAAATCTATATTTCGCGAAAGCCGAAGCTTAGAACAATATGGAAGAATATCATCTTTTATACCACTAGAATATCTACTAATAGGTATATATGATAACACATCCATATTCTGTTTAACATCATAAGAGAAAACCGGTGACCTCCGGGTAACATCTATCATTTTAAATAGTTTCCATTGTATCTTACGCAGAAAGGTACCACGATTACCATAAGACGAATCTTTCACTAGACTCTTAGAAGACGAATCTTTCACTAGACTCTTAGATGATGATTCCCCTGTGTTGTTCTCCAAAGAATGCTCCTCGTCGAAGTGCTTACCTAGAGCAAACATTTGTAGGTTCTCTATCTCATACAAAAAATTGTACCAGTATTTCTTATCCATAGCGTTCACTACCATAGCGTTCTTTACCATAGCGTTCTTTACCATAGCGTTCTTAATCATGTTCCGACTTTTCTTTTTTTTTCAAGTAAAACGTTGGTATTTCCCTCGTTTCAAGTTGTCTCTACCCTGGACCATCCGACTTATCTCCTGCTATGAGAGGTTATGGGAAACACTAATCCAAACATAACATACAGCATTAGAACGGCATTGAATAGAGGTTCTCTTTTCTGTTCTCTCTATCCTGGGATTTCCTAATGTGCCACTACCCAGTACGGATGTGTCCCTCTAGCATACTTTAGCATGTGTTAAGCATACTAGCTAGATAACGACAATGGTTTTACTCTAAAGGGTCGCCAAATATAGAGAGTACTTTTACTCTAAAGGGTCGCCAAATATAGAGAGTACTTTTAGTCGAGCGGATTTCATCTCCTGATTCGGCTAAATCAAGTAGCTCCCGCGCCTCTCGGTACTGCACTCCACTAGAAAGGGAGTCGGCTTCCTTCGCCTATCACTTCTACACTAGCAGATGTTGGAGCACAACTCCGCAGGAAAGGACGGAACAAGACTTCTACACTCTATGTTGAAGGAATGATTATCGCTTAGCGCTTGTGCTAAGGAACAGATGGATACAGAAACTTCTACACTTGCTAATGCCGGAACATCGCTTATAGGAACATTCTATGATGCACACATAGACGTAAGTCATTCGGAACATATACTTATTTATACACCCTGGGCTGGATAAGAGAAAAGTGTCCTAAGCCAGGCGAGCCTAGTTCTAGCGTAGGCCGACCGGGAGCCTTTCAAGCTCGGGTCAATCGCTACCTCTGCTGCTGCTGGTGCTTCTTGCGCTACTAGGAATGAACCCCCTGAAACTCGGCCGGGAAAACACAAGGTCTCTGCCCCCGGGGGTTGTAATTAACTGGGGATTCTTCGATTTGTTCCACAAATTGAACCTTTGCTGCTCTAGCCGCCCTTGTCATTAGCACTGGTACCTCTACAATCTACTTGAAACCTATCATACCAAGTCACTGCACAGCTACGCCCGCAATGAGCAATGGGCAAGTTTCATAGACGCGAGCGAGAAAAGGCACGCAGAATATCGGAAAGAGGAAATGAGAGTCGTAGGAGTGCACGGAAGAGCGCGATTGGCTGATGTTGGGCGAGCGAACCCGCTTATGGTCTATCCTTGTATAGTAGCGGATAGAAAGGGATAGACAACTACTAGAACGCAATGCCTATTCATCATAAGATCGAACCAGGTTCATTCTGAGAATTGATCAGTACCCTCCACTCTCCAGTGATTGTTCTCTTCTCTGTGGGGACGGGAGGCTCGAACAACTGGATCAATAGCTGAAACTGCTACTGCTTCTAATGGAAAAACTTGCTGGTAGAGACACTTAGGCACTATAGGCAAAGGCACCTGGACCATATACAGCGAAGGCATCATAGGAAGAAGTAAAGCAAGCAGCCACCTGTACGACGTTCATATAGCTAGCGAATTTGCAGATGTGCGTCTTTCGTTTCGCGGGTAGGTCCGACATTCCCCAATGTCCCTATTAGTGTCCTAGCAACCTTCCAACCCGAGTGAAAGCAATTGATTGGATTAATTCAGCGGACCGAGCCGGCAGAGGAGTTTATGCATGAACTTTCTAGTTGTTCCATATCGAGATCGAGCAGATTCCATTCAAGTTAGACCACCAGCATCTGAGTCAGCAGAATCTAAGCTATAAGCGGGTGGGATAGGGGCAACAAAGGCATAAGAAGCAAAGACATAGGCTGTGTGGGCACTAGTCATATTAGCGGTGGAAACGGTATGGGAAGCTAGGATGGTATGGGCTGCAGCATAAGAAGCTACGGCACCACAGTTCAGTTAGAGACAAAGGCCCCCGCACTCTCTAAAAGCAACAACAGGGAGAATTCCCGGTGCGGGATAAGCGCTAAGTCCAATCCCACGACTTTTGAAGAACCATAACTAGTGAAAGCAGCGAAGGTAGCACCACATGTAGAAGTAGAGGCAGCCCCCCCCACCTATGCAAGCATCATTCCTTCCAGCTCGTACGGTCCCAGAGGCGGCTTCCCCACCACCATCCCGCCTAGTTAGAGCGCCATTCGCGATAGATCCCAGCGCAGATCGAGACCGAGTTGACCGCCCCAGTCGATCAATTTCAGATCCTTTTGTTGCTTTCTCAGTAACCACATTTGTATTGATTTCTACAATGAGTGAATGAGTGAGAATGAGACCGCCAGCTAGCTAGCGCGGCGTAGGGTGTTCGATGCTTTCATATTTGAAGGGAGGGGAACCAAAACATCGGTGTTTGGCATCTTTGTATGGTATATCAAAGATCCCCCCACCCCAATCTATCTAGAGTGCCCATGATAGGAGGTACCGGAACCGGCAAAGGTGTACGGAAGAAAAGGTAATAAGACCTTCGCGAGTTTCCCGTTACCCAGAGGCAAAGCAAATCAACAAGCCAGCAACCGTTCAAAAACCCGATAAAGCCATCATCTCGCGCGGATCCATACCAATAACCACCGGCATCCTCACCAATTGTATATATTTGCGTCCAAGTCCTTTCTTTCTCTTTCTTATTCATTCATTATTGATTTATGGGGCCTAACGTGATCAATGAGATTACGTTTATAGCGCATGTTATGATTCAAGTGTTAAGTATGCCAGCGAAGGTAGCAGTGGTTGCGGTTGATCCCATTTCAGTAGTTGGAAAGCGGCCTGGTAGTAGATTCATCCTGTTCTATCATGAAGCCGTCTTATTGGAGGGCAATCGACTGAGAAACTACACCCCTTGATCTACCGCTGCTGGTGTTAGGTTGGAGATTCTTCGAATGCTCGGTCAATGAGATCAACATCTGGCTTTCGAATGTACCTTGCTACTCCTACGACCTATACTGGTTTATCCGTTGCTGGGCGTAGGCCTGTTATCTATTATCACCCGAGGCCTGAGGCCACTCACGCACGCACGCATGCATCGCAGCTGTCAGCATTTGGGAAAAGGTCTCTTACAAATTCTGTTCTGTATAAGTAAGTGTACGTTGCCATTAGTTCTTAGAAGCGATGTTCTTTCATTCCCAATTGATCGATATCTGCCATTGTTCGTTTGTGATGCCCCGTTGGATTTGTTCCAAGAAATGGAGTGAAGGCATTAGCTTACTCTAGGTAGTGTGGATAAGCAAATGTTGATTTTGTGTGCACAAGCGTCTGTCCTTGTTCCGGTCTTCGCTTTATTACTTTTATGTGTTCTGGCATGTGAGTAGAAGCGCTGTGCATTCGCTTTCCACTTACTTCAACAAACCGGCAAGGGTTGAAGAGCCATAGCTAGCAGAGGCACTCATAGTGCTAGTTCTCCAGCTCCAGTTTACCAGTTGAAGCGCTTGATTCCCATTTGATGATGTGATTCATAACCCGTTGACCCACCCGTGCGTGAACCAGCTAAGGTATGAAAGGCAAAGGTTCCAGGACGTGGGAGGAGCACCAGTTTCAACAGCATCGTAGCGCTTGATATGGCGTCTTGCTACTTGCCCGCATCAGAGCAAGCAGAGGTGGAGACAGCAGAGTCAAAGGTAACATATAGCGTTCCCGCTGGATCGACTGCTTTGCTTGGTATGTATTTACTAGCCCGGGTATCGATATGTTACTGAAGCTGGTGGAACTACGTGAAGGAAAGCTGCCTTTGTCTCTATCTATGATGCTATAGATCATCTTGATATAGCGGAGAAATAGGTGCTGCTGCCTCTGCTCCTTCTACCCTTGCTTCTCCTGCTTGGGTCTCGCTCACGGATCTCAACCACGAGACTCAGAATCACGCTCACGAGGCTATCTCGATCCCTAACAGAGAGAAAGAAGGTACACTAGGTGAGGTGGCTAGCTTTGTCCGACTGGGCGGCTGTCGGCAATGTTGACCTTTTTTTAGGTCGCTTTATCCCATTAATGATCATCCGTCTCTGGGTCTCGATCTTACCTAGGAGTTGAGGGTGAAACTGTATAAGCATAAGCTACTGGGTAAACTGGCATGGGATATGAACTCATAAGGGCCTTAACTACTTATGCTGGGTAGAAACCAGGGACTGTAAAGGATGCTTCAACGCAAGGTACTGGTGCTCTTTGGTATGCTGCTATAGGCTCTAGTTAGGACCGAGATATGAACCAACATAAACGACTGGGCTGGAGGCTATGTGTATGCCTTTGCTACCTCTACTGATGCGGGTGATGCTTATGCACTAATTGGAACTGGAACGGCGGAAACCACCTATACCTCTGATGCCTAGGATGGTAGATCTAAAGCATATGGTACCTCAACCTCTGCCGATGCCGATGGGTCAACTTCAATGGATTCTGATCTGATGCTGGTATCAAGCTCAATCTGGATAGCGATTCATTTACATTACATAAATAGTCTCCTTAATCACCTGTCAGAGTGCCAAAGGTCCATACGAAGGCTTACCAGTCGTGTGCTTTCTAATGGCACCCCTTAAGGCTTCTAGTACTAAAGCGTATAACCCCTATCACTTAAAGCACCTATAAAGAGAGGGTACCTTCCTTAAACTCGACTTAAAGAACCAACGGACTCAGAAGGCTAACTCTTAAGCTCAGTCTTTCAAAGGAAAGGCGCTCTCCTTCGGACCCTTCTTCCCTTCCTTCCTGTGCTGTTCTGACGAGTCCTCGGCAAGAACTTATGGAGATGGAGCCCGCGGTTTAAGAATTACTAAAGAAAGACCCCTTGTGCCATCCAGCTCTCCCAACTACAAAGAGAAGCCTGCACTGTGATAATGCTAGCGCTACTAGGCAAGAAGAGCTAACAGCTAATACATTCTTATCTCTCCTAGTTATCTACGACAACCCCCAGAGCAGGAATGAAAACCTTGCTTGGAGGATCGGATCCACCAAAGCCCATTCGCCTAGCAAGAGGAAGAGCAAGACCGGAGAGAGAGAATTAGTTAGAATCTATCCTAGCGTGCTCTAAACCTACAGTCAACTAGCTACTTGCCTCAGTTGTCTCCTGAAAGAAGCGTGCCCCATACCTACTACCAAAGGAATTCTTAAACGTCCCTCCATTCCAGACGAGAGAGCTCAAGTCTGATTAGCCTGATCCACCATCTCGAAATGGAGACTATGAGAAAGCAACCCACCTTATCCAGCTAGCAAGGGAAGAGAGGCTCGTTCCATGTTAGCAGCTCGTCTTTTTTCTATTGGGACCGTCCACAGGGAGCCGGCGGGCTCTAGCGTAGGAGAGGATCGACAGGCCCAATACAAGGAGTAAGAGTTTTGGGTGGAGCTTTCTAGTGGAACTTGGCTAAGGGAGTGACTTATGGGCGTAACAAGACCCCACTCAATCCAAGTCATTCCGACCCCATAAGAGCAAGGGTGGATGTTCAAGGCTAGCAAAAAGCTAGCTATTGTAATCCTTTCTATCTCTTATACTTTAACCTTTCCAGATCTCAAAGGAATTCTTATCGCTTAGCGCTTGTGCTAAGGAAATGAAAACAAACAAGTTTTGACTACCAGGGACATCCATCTCAAGAAATAGAGAAATTATTCTTTCTATCATGGTTGGTGTAATATAAACATGCATTGAGACCAAGCTTCACACGAGCGAAGCTTCACAAGAAGGGAATGGGATTCGAACCGGACCAATAAAGTCTTGTAGCTGTGAGTAAAGCATTACAATAATTGGCTCGACCCTGATCGAGTTGCATTTCTCGATCACTAGATAAATGATATATCAAAGGCCTGACGACCGCAGGCTTTTCAAAACCAATACTTCAAGAGATATCGGCTAAACGAAAAGGGGATTTGTGCTTTCCTATTAAATTCAAGTAGGGGTTGGACCAATAAGATACGTCACAAGTGGCCTGTGTGCCTTCCTCCAATTCCCTAGGTGCCGGTTGCTCCTCTATAAGAGTCTCATCATCGGAGGACTCTTTGTCTGAGCAGTTATCTGCTTCTGACCCTTCTTCGGCATATGCTGTTTCTTGTTTAAACGGGGCTAGCATAACTTCCCAGTCTGGGGCAAGGTTTTGCTCGAAGAGAGCCATGACCGGATCTGATACTGAGGAGGTGTCACTATCTTCGTTCTCCGTTGTTTCGACCACAGGTATATCTGACGATCCGGATATAGGTAGGTGTTTCGACCTGGTAGGTGGGTATCCTAGCAGGGAAACTGCATGGTGAACTGTCCCCGTCATCGTCCGAACCGGACGTGTACGAATGGATCGAGACCACGCATGTTTCAGCAACCCAAGTCGTTCGGTCTTTCTTGAGGTAGCTTCTGACCTGTTTTGTCTGCATATCTCGAATGTACTCGGGGTAGCCGAGACCACGTGTGTCCGTGCGGTTTCCGCCCAGCCCTTGGCACTTAGAAATATCCCATACATCATCGTACTGTTGCATTCGGTTCTTCGACCACTCCACCCCTATTCCATTCTTTGTGAAGAGGGGGCTGCCAGGAGGCAGGCCGTATGGGAGGGCTTGTAGAGGCACTTCTTGATCGGACTTGTCGCTGATAGGACGGTTCCATTCGTACTCAACGACGAATAAGTCCTTGTTGAGGAAGCCTTCGGACCTGTATCCGGGTAACATCTTTTTACGAGATTGCCTCCTGGTAGGATACAGTAATAAGACTGTAAGCGCATCTGAGCGCCTTTTTCCCGCGACAATATATGGACACTAAGGTTAGTGCCAGAGGGCGAAGCGGGACATGTTCGACCTCATGTCGAACCAGCGTCAGGTCGAACGAGCCCCCTAGTTCTTGTTTGAAGACCGGAACATTAGCAACATGGATTAGGATGACTCTTCGGAATACTAAGCCCCGTAGGAATACTAGCAAATCCAATGTGACATGTATTAGAGGGCAAGGGCTATCTTTACTCTTTAGCCTGAGAGGGGGAAGTCCCAGTTGATTGATCCCTTGGGTCAGCCCGACCGTCTTGTGTGAAGAGTCCTTGCAGTGGAAGTGCTGCTTCTCATTTGGTACCTTGCCTTGAACAAGCCAATCAACCGGGAGTGAACCGGGCACAGGAAATTCTTTCAAGGGAAGCTCACCCGTCTTGTTCTCATCTTAAGGGAAAGTTCCAGTGCTTATTTCGTAATAAAAAATGACCTCTTAGGCAAGGAGTGAGACTCAGTCTAGTGTAAGCCGAGGAAAGGAGCCTTTCTTTTATTTAGGAAGCTAAGCCAGGAAGTTCTCGCTGACTGACCGGTGCGCTAAGTCCTCAGTGTCAAAAGAGAAAGGGAGTGAGACCCTGACAAAGGAGTCAGACTTCAGGCAACTCAGGCAAGGAGCTTTAGTATAGTTACCAGCTCGACTTTCTTATTTTTAGTCGCTCCTCCTGCTAGGCCTGGACTGCTGCTGGTATTTCCGGTCTGATAAGGGCACTTTTACCGCTGATATAGAGCTAAACGTAAAGCCGAGTAGCTAGTAGAGTTGTAGCTGGGCAGAGTATTTATTTGATCTCCTGCTGCTAGGGCTGCTGCAAAGAGAAAGTCTTTGTAAGGAAGTACCGCCTTCTAGGGTTACGAACAGACTCACTCTCAGAAGAAAGAATGGATGCTTTCTCCAGCACCGAAGGAGCTCAAACAACCAAGCAAGATTCGAATAGGAACTGCGCGCACTCACGCTTACTAGTTCATTGGGTAGTCTTGCTTGGAATAAAAAAGAGTAGGATTCGCACCTATAGCGTCTAATGGGTGCTCTTCCTCTCCCTATCCGATCCTCCTCGTACTCACTCTCAACAGCCTACTACTTCGGGAACAACCTACTTCGGAAACAGCGCTAGAACGAAGGAAGATTGCTGCGCTTGAATGACACATTTCATTTCCTAGCTTTCGGGAAATGGCTCGCAGCTTCCCAGCCCAACAAGAAAGGGCCTCAACCTATAGATAGGCTAAGGCACCTTATCTTATTAGTAAAGAAAGCCGGAAAGTCAGAATTGATAAATAACACATAAATCGGTACCTATCTCTATGAATATGACGCTAGCTATATGCTTTACACATGCAAGTCAAAGGTTGATGAGGAAGCCATGAGATGCTTTACACCCGGAACCACTGCTACGTCCCTCTCGCTATCGTTCTCTACTCTATTCCTTAGAACGCCATTCAATTACATAGATAAGTAAGCAGACGATCTGCCTTTCTTAATATTAAGCTGCTTGCTGTTCTGCTAGTGGAATAGCTATGTCAGGAATGAGAAGCCCAAAGCCGGAAGCCAAGGCTATATTCGTTCGATCCATTAGGTTCTTCGATTTATTCAAATTGGAACCCTTGAACAGCCTTATGAAACTCCGCTTGCTTTCCGAACTCTCGATTGTTTTCCGTTTTTGTCAGGTGTTCGTGGAAATCCTCCCCTCTTCAGGCCTTCCGGGCGAAACCACTTTCCGTGCTTTTGCGGGCACTAGGCTTAAATAGTGCCTCTCTTGTTCTGGGAACAGGGCAAGCGCCAAAGATATCCTCTTTCTTAGATGCGGAATTCGAAACGTTGTTATGGTTCTGGGACTTTGGATTTTCACTCTTTTTC